TCAATAATCAGAATCAGTTTGATCTTTTCTCCCACCTTCAGAAGAATGAAGCATAGGTATCCCCACAATATCGTTAGAATTTTCTGAAAGGTAACTATCTCGGTTTCATATATGGAATTCATATAGAATCTTTGAAAAAGACTTTTTTCCATAAGAAAAAAGAACTTACTATCTTTGGGATCTGATGCTACACCGCTGCTCAATACCTTAGTGGATCGACTCTATTACATAAGTTGATTCCTAACTTTTGTCCCATATCATGACATAAGTAAGCAGTTCTTAACTGTATCGACTCAATAGCTCGCTAATTGATCTTTACGGTGCTTTCTCTATCAATTTGATCCTTTATCCATAGAATATAGTATATAGGCTGCACTCATTTTTTTTTTTTCTTCCTATTTTGGTTCTCGTGAAGTCTCTTTCCTTGCTACAGCTGATAAAAATCGTTGCTTTGGACGATGCATTATGTAGAAAGCCTTTTTTTTCTAGTATTTACTAGCCAATTTGATCTTTGCTTTTTTTCCTTATTTCTATAGTGGAGATAGTCGCACGTAATGACAGATCACGGCCATATTATTAAAAGCTTGTGGTAAGAATGGGTTTCGTTCTAGTGCCCGGAAATAATATTCCAAAGCCTTTGTATGCTCTCCATTGCTTGTGTGTATAAGGCCTATGTTATAGAGTATATAACTTCGATCATAGGGATCAATTTCTGGTCGCGTAGCTTCATAATAATTCTGTAAAGCTTCCGCATAATTTCCTTCGGATTGAGCCAACATCCGTTACGGTCGTTCATTCTATTCAAAAAATCTCCGTTCCAGAACCGTACATGAGATTTTCATCTCATACGGCTCCTCCCTTCTGCGCATAGTACTAAGGGGAATAATCCATAGAATAAAAATTGAACTATTCTCATCTCATTATGAACTGAAAGGAACTAGTATTTTTACAAGAAATCTCTAGCCAGCCTTCCCGCAAGAGGTTTTTTCTTAACACCAATCATATTAGTGTTAGATATAAATGGTAACTCCAACAATTTCTTTGTTCTCAACGCCTTCTATTTCCAGGAATTAGTCACTTCAACGATCTTTGATGGTTATACGGGTATCCAAAGTACAAACGAGATGGATGTTTGTTGTCCCAACCATTCTTGTTAGTCCCGATACCGATAAGGAAAGGGGGAATTTATAACAAAGTTTTTGTGTTGTTGATTCCTAGGTGTAGTGCTTTTTCCCTTATGCCGTCTATTGGTACTAATGTAGTGTAGGATTGACCCGCAATACAGAACCCATAGGTGTAACCTTTCGCTCAATACTCAAATCAACAATTTAAACATCTGAGGCTGCATCAATCGAGGATACACGATAGAAGGAATTGTTCTATCTCCAAACTTCACCTTCACCGAGCGTAGGTTTATTTCAAGAATTTCGTTCTTTCTATACCGAACCGCGTCTCTTTCTCGTAAGACTGAGGTGAGGGCTAAAAAAAAACAAGAAAAAAGAATCAAATCGCACCATCTCTGTAATAGGTAAATGCCTTTTTTTCTCCTGAAGTTGTCGGAATTATTCGTAATAAGATATTGGCTACAATTGAAGAGGTCTTATCAATAAAATTTCCATTTATATGAGATCTAGGCATAATTAGCAATCCATTCTAGAATTCTTTTCATTACCCCTCTGGGGAAAATGATCCCACAAACAAAGCAAAGGAATTATACAGTACGAAATAACATAAAAACAGACTAATTTTATTCTAATAAATAGATATTAAATAGATATGGGCTTTCCACTTAAATTGTCCCCTTTTGCTTGGGAAAGATATGAGATATTGGAATCAGATTGATTTCATTCCCATTTTTGTAGTATACCAATGAGCGGAACTATTACTATTTCATCTAAGTTAAATAACCAAGGACTTTTTTTACTACAGATTCTGATAACTCGAGAAGTTTTGATTTGGTTGTGATCCAAAGAGAAAAAAGAATGGAATAATCATTCCATGAAAAAATAGAGTAGAGTAACCATACCTTCTGTTTGCATAACGTGTATACACCACGCCATACAATCGAAATATCAAAATCCATGGGACGATTCATAAATTTGGAATAGATCCGCGGGGTAGCTGATGAATGAGAGAAGTTTTTGTTGAGAAATATTAAATGGGAAAGGAATTCTTCCTATGGAACTAGTGATCGGTCGTACCTGTACTGCAGTAATATGAATAACTCGCTATTCACTCAGTTTCTGGTCAATAATAAGGATTATGTAGGAGAGATGGCCGAGTGGTTCAAGGCGTAGCATTGGAACTGCTATGTAGGCTTTTGTTTACCGAGGGTTCGAATCCCTCTCTTTCCGTTTCTGTTAATTCACCAATGTTATCGACCACAATGTATCAAATCAAATAACAATTGAAACCATTATTCCAGCAATAAGACCCTTATTTGATAGAAATTCTCTATTCCTAATTATTGTGGTTATAAAATGGGAAAGAGCAAAAAATC